AATACTACTAACTAAAAAACAGCTCCGTTCCAATACTACTAACTAAAAAACAGCTCCGTTCCAATACTACTAACTAAGTTATTTTATAAAATTTATAAGATAATACCAAGAATCGAACTTGGAACATTGTGGCATGAGCACAAGGTTATACCTTTTAACTATATTATCTTTATATTAATTAAACACATTAAAATTATAAATTAAAATTATACATATAATTTTATATTATTTAATAAAATTATAAATATTGATGTTGTATGTTTGTAAAAATTATTTTTATACATGCTTTATTCATTTTATTTATTTAAAGAAATTTATGAATTTATTTTATTTTATTTTAAATTTATATCATAAATTTTTAAAATTTGTAAATTTAGAATACATTACTAATTTGTTAATAGTTATTAAAAATTTAAAAAAAAAAGATTGCGTAATAAAACTATCAAAAAAAGAAATAATTGGATAAGAAACGATTCACGGATTTAAATTAACATTTACTAATCCTATAGTATAATGATTATTTTTGCGCATATAATGAATATTTTTAAAATGATAAGTGCAATCGGTAATTAAAAAAAAATTAATATTTAAAAAATTTAATTTTTCAAAAAAAAAATTAGATTTATGATTATATTTATTAAGTTTAAATACAAAAAATGGAAAAAAATAATTTCACAAATTAACTTCGAAAAAATTATAATTTCAATTCATAGATAAAGTTTCGTTTTTAAAAAATTTAGTACTGAAAATTAACGGATTGTAGTTAAAAAAAAATATATTAAAAAATAAATCATATGAATCTTTTCACCTATTAATAAATTTTTTAGAGTCTATAATAAATAATTGTTTAGAATTTTCATATAAATAAAAAAATTTAAAATTATGATTAAATTTAAAAATAGTATTAAACATCGATAAATTAAAAAGAAAAATTAAATTAAAAAATTTTAAAAATGAATAATTTTTATTTTTAATTAAATTTAATCTAATCGGATTGATGTTGTTTTCGATCAAATTAGATTTAAAATTATTAAATAAGTAGTTTATTTTATAATTATTATAAGTATTATATAATTTTTTATTAAAATTTATTGATTTAAGTGAATTTAAAAAATATTTTATGTATATAAAATTTTTATTATAAAAAATAGGAAAATTTTTAAAAATATAAAAAAAATAATAATTTATTTCTAAATTATTATTTTTAAAAAATTTGTTATGTGTTAAATTTATCATCCACGTATTTTTAATAAGTTAATAATATTTAATTTTAAATTTTTTTTATTAAAAAAATTAATAACAACAAAAATAATAATAAAAATAGATTAAAGAATAAAAAAAAAACAATTATAATTAAAAATAAATCAAAGTATCAAATAAAATTTAAATAAAAATAATTAAACGTGTAGCGTAGATTTAATAAAAAAATAAATGAGCAAGAAGTAAAAAAAATAATATAGTTCATAATAGTATTAGATAAAAAAAAAGACGAAGAATTAATTGAAAAAATAGTGTGCGATTTAAATAAAAAAAAAAAATTACCTGAAATTGAGTCGGTAATGGTTGAAAAATTAAATAAAATTAATAATAAAGATTCACCAAAAAAAAAAAAAAATAATCAAAATGAAAATAATAAATAAATCGTAGTACGGCATGTTACAATAGTAAATTGAAATTTATACAAAAATAAATTAGTTAATGTGGATAAAGTTAAAGTATTATTTTTACTTAAAAAATTATTCAAAAGTGCATTAATTTTATTAGATTTAAAAGATCAAGTAAAAAAAAATGTAGATAAAACACCTTTTTTGGGTCCAAAAATAACTATAAAAGATAAAATAAACATATATATGGGAGTAAAAAAAAAACTAACTAATCAACAAGCTCTTACAAATAAAGATAAAAAATCATCTCTTAGGACTTGAAATAATAAAAATTCTTTTCCTAAAAATCCAGCACTATAAGGTAAACCGGCTAAATTAAAACAAACTCCAAATAATAAAACTGCAATATCAAATGTATATAAATAGATACCACCCATTTGACGCATGTCTGTATTTCCATTAAAAAAATGAACAATATAACCTACTAATACGAATAAAAAAGCTTTGTTTAATGCATGAATTATTAAATAAAGTAAAACTTCTTCATAACAACAAAAACCACAACCACAAATTAAATAACCTATTTGACTAATAGTAGAATAAGCAACTAATTTTTTAATATCATTTTGAAAAACAGCAGTAATAGAACCAAAAGCTAAAGTAGTAGCACCCATTAAAGCTAAATAGTAATTAGTAAATACGGTAAATTCAAATAATATTGAAAATCTAATAACTAAAAAAACTCCGGCAACTACTAGAGTCGATGAATGAATTAATGCAGAAGCGGGTGTAGGGGCTTCCATAGCATCGGGTAATCAAACATGAAAAAAAAATTGAGCAGCTTTTATAGCTCCGGAAGTTACTAAACAAAAGGAGAAAAAAGTTAAAAAATGAATAGCATAATTTCCAAAAAAAATATAATGAAAAGATAAAAAAGGAATTTGTAAAAAAATTAAAGATAAATCGGTCGTATTAAAAATAACAACACATAATATAAAAGATAAAAACATGAACATATCACTTATACGAGAAAATACGAATGTTTTTAATGCAGCTTTTATTGTATAAACTCTAACCGAATAAAAATTAACTAATAATAATGAAAATAAACCTATACATTCTCAAGCAAACATGATTAAAAAAAAATCATAACAAAAAAATAAAAAAATTACACTCGTAGCAAATAAATTCAATAAATAAAGTAATCGATTAATAAAAGCTTCTCTATACATATATTCAACTCCAAAATATAAAGCAAAAGAAGTTAAAGTCAAAACTAATGCTGAACAAATTAAAGAAAGAGTATCGACGCAAAATATTAAATGAGAATCTATGAGATCTAAACAAAAAAATCATCGTCCCAAATCTATATAAAAATAATTACCATTTAATAAAATAAAATAAAGTTCATTAAGAGTTAAAATTAAAGCTAAAATAAAAATAAAAATAGAACTATAAAAAGTTCCCATCGGCCCCAATCATTTTTTAAATAAAAAAATGAAAAGACAGTGTAAAAATAATAAAAATGGAAAAAAAGTAATTAAAGTACTTAAAAAAAACATTTTAGATATATTTCAATAACTTTAGTAATATCTAATAATTATAAATTCTTAAAAAATGTGTATTATAAAAACGTGAAATTTTTCAATTATAAATTATAAAAATAAAATTTAAATAAAATTTAAATTTATTATCGATCTGTAATCATATAAAAAAATTATGTATAAATAATATAAAAAAAAAATTTTTGAAAAAAGTTTTATTTAATTTAATATTAATAATCTTAATAGGTAATAAATAAATATTGTATAAAAAATTATTTTTAAATCAATTTAAATTAAAATTATTAAAATAATGATTAAGGTGGTGATTTAAAGTGTAATAGAAATTAAAAGTGTAACTTTTTGTTAAATTATTATCATAATTAGAAACACTTAAAATGTTATTTTTATATAAAATTTTAAAAAATTGATTAGAAAAAAAATATTTAAAAAAAAGAGAAAAATGATTTAACTTAAAATTATTAAAATTTTTAGTATAAGAAAAAAATGTATTTAATTTTATAAAAATAATAAATTTTTTTAAATTAATTAAAAAAAAGAATGCTTTAAATCTAGGTGTTAATATAATTTTTTTATTAGAATCGTAAAAATTTTGTATTACATAACTCATTAATTTAAAAAATAATTTAAATATATTGAATCTTTTAAATAAATAGAATCTGTATTAATTAAAGAAAGGGTTAATCAAAATTCAACATTTTGATCTTTATTAGAATTATTAATAAAATTATTAAAAGAAGGATTAAATTTATAATTTAAATTCATTAAAGAATCAAAAAAAGAAATTTTAGTATTATTTAAATTAGTAGTAGTTATTCAAAAAAGAATATTTAATAAATCTTTAGAAAATAAATCATTTTCGTTTAATAAAATATAAAAATCTTTTAAATTAAAAAAATTATTAAATGACTTATTTAAATTTGAATTAATACTTAAATCATTAATATTTAAAATTGTATTATTAGAATGAGAAAATTTAGATAAATTATTTTTTGATGAATTTAAAAAATAATTTAAAAAAATATTATATTTAAAATTAGTATTATTAAGATCATTATTTAATTTAGATTCAATATTTAAAAAATTGTTATTTAAATTTAATTTAGATTTAATGAAGTTAGTGGACATTGTATTAAAATTATAAAATCGTTTTAAATATCAAAAATAGCTATTTTCGTAAAAATTTAATAAATTTAAAGAATTTATTTGAGAATCATTATTATCTATTAAAGCTTTATAATTAAAATTGTTAATAATTTTTTTATTAAATAAATTAGAATAATGAGAATTAAAAATAGAACTAAAATAATCAGATTGAGATATTTTATTTAAATGTTCAGTTGCTCAAATATTTTTATTAAAAATTTTTGATTCATAAAATCCTGAATTTAATAATCTTTTCGTTAATGTTAATTTATGAGAGTTTTTTAAAATTTTTCTATGTAAAATAGAATATCTATATAATCATCTATTTCATTTTGCTGAAATAATTTGGTTTTTAAAAGATGGATTTAATACCCATAATTCATTAAAATTTAAAATTAAATTATTTAATTGTTGATAATTAAAATTATTTATAAAAAAAAATCCATTTTTAAATTTTAATAAAAATGGAAATTTTTCTAATTCTTGATTAAAATTATTTAAATTTCAAATAAATCTATTGTTATTATATTTAGTAGATGTAGTATTTGAAAATTTTAAATTATAATAATTATTATAATTTTTTAAAAAATAATTTAAAATTAGAGAAGTATTGTTATTTATTAATTTATTATTATTAAAGAAATAAATTAAATTATAATAATTACCTTGAAAAAAATTATTTTTAAACGAATTAATATTATTATTTAATTGAAAAAAATTATTATTTTTAGAGAGCAATGAAGAATAAAAAGATAATTTATAAAGTTTTATAAAAAAATCAAAATTGTTATTTCAATTAGTATTATTTAATTTAGTATCAAATAATTTTTCTAAAATTATATTATTGTTTGATGAATTAGTATTAGTTAATCATGAGTAAAGAACTCAATTTAAATCATTTTTGCTAATTAAAGTAGTTTTTTTATTTAAAGAATTTATATTTAATTTTTTATATTCAGAGTTAATTGATGTTGAGTTATTATTTTGATAAAAATTATTAAAAAAAAAATAAGAATAAATTAAATTAAAAAATAAAGAAATTGATAAAGAAACAATTCAAATTAAAAAAGATAAATAATAATCCAACGAATCAATTCCAATTCAAAAAAAAAAAGATAAAGAATTAAAAATGTAAGAAAAAATATAATATTTATTAAAATTAATTATAACAATTAAAAAAATGAAAAAAAAGAAAATTGAAAATAAAAATTTTAAATAATTATTTTTAAAATGTAATTTAATATTATAAGTTTCGTAATTTGATCATTTAGAATTTCGAAAACTTAATCCAAAATTTGATAAAACTCTTCTATGTTTTGAATCTCTTTCAATAAAAAGTCTATTTTTAAATAAAAAAGATGGGGGTAGGGTTTTATATTTTATTCAATTATATAAACGTTGAAATAACAATCTAAAATTTAAATAATTTTTTAAATTGGAAAAATAAATAGTAAAAAATTATAAAAATAAAACATAACAAATTTAAATTATTAAATTCTAAATAAAAATTGATTTTATTTAAATTAAAATTAATTAAAATAGTATTATAAGAAGAAGATAAATTAAAAATTAAATTAAAAATTGGAAAATTTAAATGTTTATTAATTGTATCTAAATAAAAATTGTAAGTATAAATTATATTGTTTAAAATAAAATTATTTTTTTCAAAAAAAAAATAATTAAATATTGTATTATTCGCTATATTAATCGAAATAAAATTATAATAATTAAAAATAAAAAAATTGAAAAAATTTGTAAAAAAAATACTAATTTCAATATTAAAAATATTAAAAAAGAAAAAATTTAATAAAACAAAATGAATAAATTTAAAAATAGATAAAAAAAATGAAAAATTAAAAAAGAAAAAGAAAAAATTATTAAAAAAAAAAATTAAATTGATTCAAATTAAAAAAAAATTATTAAAATTAAAAATAAATATAAATATTATTGTGAATATTATTGAAAAAGAGAAAATATTAAATTCATAATTTAAAACATCAATTAAAAAAAAATTTCAAAAGAAAAAATTAAACAATAAATTAAAACTTATTAAAAAAATTTTAATAAATAAAATTAAAAATAAAATAATAATAAAATTTTTATAATTTAAAAATTGAAAATAATTTATTAAATTAAAATTATATGCAAAAAAGATATTTAAATTATTTTTATTTAATTTGATCAAATTAAATAAAAATAAAAAATTAGTAAATAATAATAATTCAATTAAAAAAAAATTATTATTAAAAAAATAAAACAATTTAAGTCCAAAATTGTGAGAAATTAAATCAAAATTAAATTGAATAAAATAATAAATAAACAAAATAAAATAAAATAAAATAAAATAATTATATAAAAATTCGTTTATTAAATTATAATTATATTTAGTATGTAATAAAAATAATGTAAAAAATGTTAATAAAAGTCCCAATGTTTCTGATGCATCTCAATTTCATCATCCTCCTCAAGAAGCTTCTTGAACAGCTCACCAACCTCCTAAAAATAATGATAAAACATTAATCAAAAAAATTCTATAATAATTAAAATTTAAATTAAAAAATAAATATTCTTTGGAAAAATGAAATTTTTTATGTTTTAATAAATAAATATTAAAATATATAAAAAAAAGTATTAAAAAAAAAATCGAACTTAAATAAAATATAAATGGATGGTATTTATTTATATTATTGAATAAAAAAGAATTAAAAAAATTTAAATTAAAATTAAAAAAATTTAAATTAAAATTAAAAAGAAAGAAATAAGAAACAGAAAAAAAATAAACATATACAAATAAAAACAAAAACAAGAATTGAAAACAGAAAATATTATGAGTAAAAAAAAATATAAGTATAAATATAAAAAAATAAAAAAAATATAAGTATCAAAAATTAGTTCAAAAAAAACTATAAAAATTTAAATGATTATCATTAAAATCTAATTTATTTAAAATATCTATATTAGATCAATTGAAAATATTTAATTTGAAAAAAAAAAAAAAAATTAAAAAATTAAAATAATTATAAAAATTAAGTTTAAAAAACAAAAATTAACAGTTATTAATTACTTAGTAATACTGTAAAAAATAAATACTTCAAATTATTAAATGATCATAAATAATAAAAAATGATTCAATATTATAAAAAAAAATTTCATTAAATTCTAATAAAATTATTAAATAACTCATATCAATAATTTACATCGTGTGGTGTTAAAAAAATTGGAGGTAAAAATCACATTATTTTTAAAGCATATCATCCTCCAAAAAAAAAAACTATAAAATGGACCGAAGAAATAATTAAGTGTAAATATTCAGCTAAAAAAAACATCATGAGCATCGGTCCACTATATTCAACAGCGTAACCAGCGACAACTTCAGATTCGGTTTCAGCGTGATCAAAAGGTGTACGTTTTGATTCTAATAATAACACTACTACAAAAGCAGAAGCTGCGGGGCTGTATAAAAAAAAAAATCAACAAATATTTTGAACATTAACGAAATCGTGAAAATTGGCAGATTGAGAACTAAAAACTAAAAGTGAGTAAAGTATTGTTATAAAAATATCTAATGATATTACGTGAACTAAAGCTCTAACGGTTCCGATTATTGCATATCGTGATTGACTAATAAGACCTACTAAAACAAAAAAAATATTACTAAATAAAACTATTATTAAATGATATAAAATTAAAGAATCAACGTTTTCGAAAATAAATAAAGACGGCCCTCAAATAAAATTTTGTGAAAACATTAATTGAGTTGCATACAACAAAGCTAAAAAAAGAGGAGCTAATGCTGTACTAGGTCTCGGTATTAAAAAAATTTCTTTTGTTAATAATTTAACTAAATCTAAAGCGATTTGAAAAGCTCCATTACGACCCATAACTGCTGGACCCATTCGACGTTGCGCATAAGCTAAAAATTTTCGTTCAACTAATACAACAAACAATGCTAATAAAACAGAAAAAAGAGAAAAAATTAAAGCCATTTCACTCAAAATATTAAAACATTAAAATAAAAAAATAAAAAAAACTAAAAATAAAAAAATTTATAATAAAGAAAAAAATAGTAATAAATAAAGTATTTGAAACATTATTAAATTCGAAAATAAATAATTTATGCATAGGTCATATTATTAAATCTAAATAAAATTTAATAACTTTATCAAAAACTAAACGTTCATTGAATAAATATGAGGAGTATATTAAAAATTTTTTAATTCAATTATCGGCTAATTTTTTTTGTAAAAAATCGATTAAAAAACCTTCTTGTCAGATTAAATCATTTAATAAATAGTAATTAAATATAAAATAACTTTTAAATAAAAAATTATTTATTAAATTAATTTTAATTTTTTTAATGTTAAAGCAAAAAATGTTATTAAAAAAAAAAATATTCATGGGTAAGAAGAAGGACTTGAACCTACAACCTTTGGAGCCACAATCCACTGTTCTACCAATTGAACTATACTTACCGTTTATTTTTTTTTAAATTGATATTATAATTTTTATTATTAAAAACTAAATTATAATAATTTTTATTAATATTAGAAAAATTTACAAATTTAGAAATGGTATTTTTCATAATATTAATATTTTTTTTATATAATTTTAAGCATTTACGAATAAAAGTTTGAAAAAATTGAAAAATATAATGATCAATTAAATCTAAATGATGAACAAATCAAGCCATGTATAAATAAATGTATTGATATGAAAATTTAACTCAAGGGTTACCTACATAACCTCCTTCTGGTTCATAATAGTAACGTCCGCAAGGTAACATACTAGCACTGCAATATAAAGACATCATAAAAATTATAAAAGCAAAAGTTTGTAATAAAGAGTTTTGCATGGGAATAGTAGGTACATGTTTATTATAAACATTATATCAATTATATATAATAGGTAAAAAAGTTAATAAAATAAAAAATAAACCCATTCACATTAAACCTTCATAATGAGTAGGAGAAATAACTAATAAACCCATTAAAGGTCTAAAATATCAGTGAGGAGCTACTCCATAAAATCTAATTTCATCTAATTCAGCGATATTTCATCGTTCAAAAAAAAAATAATTGACTGTAGATGGATTAAAATGATGTAATCAGAAATAAATAAAAACAAACATGGTTCAATATCAAGCGTCTTGAATTTCTTTTAAAAATGCATCATAAAATCAAGAAATATAAGATCCGGATTTATCTTCATAAACAGCTTCACCACTATCAGAATCTCAAGATTCATGACAAAATAAAACGTGTAATTGAATTAAATATAAATAATATCATGGAGTAAAATAATGTAAAACCATTAAACGAGTCATTTGATCGATATTTAAATGTTTATTAGTAAAAATAATATAATATGTTTTATAAATATTATTAAAAACTGATCAATAAATATTAGCAATAATAGTTAATGTTAAATCACTTAAATGAGTGGCACTTAAAGAAATACCTAAAGCAACGATGTAATGAAATCAAAAAAATGCGTATCCTCCTAAAATTCATCCATCGGATTCAGCACTAATATAATTTTTTAAATAAATTTTTTTTAAAATATGCATATAAGATAAAACAAAAATAGTATCTACTCCTCTAACGTGCATATAAAAAACTTCAGCTCCGAAACGTGTATCATTAAACATTTCTTCACGTAATTCGATAACTAAACCAGGTTCAGGAATATAATATCATCCTAAAAAAAATCCTGATACTAATTGTAATGAAATTGAAATTAAAAGCATAAATCCGATAACTGAAGTAACACTTGAAAATGGTAAAACTAATCTATTTACAAAAAAATTTAAATAAGAAAAAAAAACTCCCGATAATGAAACTAAATTTCATCCTCAGCTAGTTACGGCGTCAACACCTTGAAAAATGGGATGATAACCTCATTGAACTCGACGAAAATATCTACCTTCAAACACATTTTAATATTGTCAATAAAGAGCGTGTCTTTCGTAATCAACAATTAAACTTAATAAGAAAATAAAAAAGAAAAAAATTAATAATATAAAATCGTATAGCCCTGCGAAAACAACTCCTGAAACATAAGGAAATAAAAAAATTAATTCTATATCATATAATAAAAAAAAAACACAAATTAATAAAAATTGAATTGGTACTCTAATTGGTTTTTGAGTTTGTGGTCTAAAACCGCATTCGTAAAAATCACGTCGTGATATTTTTAAAAAACCAAATCTTTTTAAAAGATCTCTAAATGAAAAACAATTTATAACATTGTAAACTATTACGCCTAATATTAAAACAGAAAAATAATTAAAAAATACTTCAAAATCTCCCAAACAGGTAAAAATTTCTTTAAAAAACGAAACAATAAAATTAAAAGATAAAAGAAATAAAAATTAAAAGAAAAATAATTTTATATAAATATTTTTGTCAAAAAAAAAAATAAAATACGATATTTTGATAAGAACTGTAACTAAAAAGCATTTTTATTACTTGTCAAATTTTTTTGAAGTAAAAAGTTATAAACATATCTAAAATTTATATAAAGTTTTATCTATAAGAACTGATTTTTCCAGTTTTACGATATATAATTTGACGAGAAAATCTAATACCTTTTCCGGTAAAAATATTTATTGGTTTAATATTATATAATTTATAACTAATTGAATTTAAATCATTAAAATTAATTCCAAAAATTAAAATTGATGTTTTAGATAAAAATTTTACTGTTATAAAAAAAGAATAAATATAATATAAATGAGAATATCCAAATTGTAAAGCTATAGTATTACGCAAATTTTTATAAATATAATAACCTTTTCCTTTAAATTTAATTTTAGTAAAAAAAAGTTTTGAAAAACTATAAAAAATAATTTTAAAAAATTTAATAAATAAAGAATAAAAATTATTAGTAAATAAAAATTTAAAATTTAAATTATTAGTTTGATAATCGTATTTTAAAAATAGTGCTGTTTTAACAACGGGTAAAATAAAAAAATAAGTTAAATTATAAATATAAAAATAAATATAATTAGGTAAAAATAATTTTTGAATAATGATAAAATTTCAATTAAAAGGGATAAATAAATTTATAGTTATAAATTTTTGATTAAAATTTTTATTAATAATAAGAGAATTGTTTTTAATTTTATTTTTAAAATAAATTTTGGAATTTTTTTGAAAATTATATTTTATTTTATTTCTTGAACCATACCACTTCAAAATAAAAAATTATTATAAATTATAAAATTAAGATATAGTTCGTAAAGAAGTCATAAGGCTTTTTTTATAATTTTTAAAAACGTAATTGTGCGAGAAAATTTTAGATTTTCACGCAAAACTTTTTTCATGATTAATTAATAAATTTTCAAATGTTTTTAATAATCTATCATTAAATTTTTGACTTTGATAGAATTTAATATCTTTAACTATTCATCGCATTGAAAGTTTAATTCTTTTATAAGGAGCAACGTATTTTCAAATAAAAGTATATTTACCTGATTTTCCTCGTGAATATTTACGAATATTTTTATCAACACTATAAATAAAATAACTAAAAATAGGTGAAACTTTTGACAATAACGAGTAAAAAAAGTTTTTTATAAAAAAACTTAAATCTGAAGATTTATTAATATTATTGAAATTATTTGAATAATTGGAATTTAATGATGTTTCTAAAAATATATTTGATAATTTAAAATTAGAAGAGAATGTATTAAAAGAAAAAGAATTAGTGATAGTAAAGAATTTAATTCAAGAAAAAACATTATCATTAATTTTTAATTTATAATTTTTAATAGAATTAAAAAAAATTCTAAACGAAGTGAATAAAATTTTTATAATTTTATTTTTTTTACCTTCTTTCATCAAAAAATTTGAAAATTTTAAAAACGGTAATTCAAAATTTTTCGTTTTTAAAGAATGGCTTTTTTTAAAACAAATAGGCACATCTATCATGTTAGATAAAAAAAAGTTGATAAATGAAGAATTTTTTAAAAACATAAAATTATAAATAAAACTATAATCTTTATTATTTGATTGAAAAAAAATAGGAAAATTTTTTGTGAAATCATTATCATTATTTTTTGAGAAAGTATTGGAATTGTAATTTAAATTGTTAATGGTTTTAAAATAATATAATTTATTGAAAATAAAATTATCATACATAAAAAAATAATTTAAATTATTGTAATTGTTGTTTGGTAAAAAAGTTAATAAAAAAAAATTAATAGTTTGAGATTGATTTTTATTTAAAATTAAAAAACGTTGATAAGAGTTTTTATGAATCAAAAAATAATTTTATTAAAAATGTTAATAAAATTTTAATCTATATGGTATTATTTTAAAACTTATAATAAAAATTTTTATTTAAATTTAATAAAAAGTAAGAAAAAAATAATTTAAAACGAACAAGTTTGTGATTATTTTTAAATAAATAATTAGAATATGCATTAAATTCTTTTTTATAATTTGTTAATTGTTTTTTTTTTTTATTAATAGGTTTATATGAATATAAATTTAAAATAAGTCAATTTTGATATCTTAATATCCATAATTTTGAAAAATAAGTATTTTTAAGTTGATTTCTAATTTTATATTTTTTATTTTGATTAAAAATTTTACTTTTATATTCAATTAATCTGAAATATTTTAAAGAGAAATTATCATTAATTTCGTTATAATTAAATTTATTATTTTTATATCAATATTTATTTATGAAAATATTTTTACTATGTAATAAACCAAATTTTACATAAATATAAATAAATTTGTTAATAAAAATATTTTGTTGCGTAATTAATGGAATAGTTTTATCATTAAATCAAAAGTTATATCAAAATAAATTTAATCCTCATCGATTAATTGATGGATTGCTCATATTTCCCAAATTTATTAATTTTTTTAAAATTATCTAAAGATTTATAAATTATTATTATGTAATTTAATTTAATTTAATTTAATTAGATATCGAATAAATTCTTACAATAAAATGAATAATATTGAAATTGTTTTTAGATAAACATAACGATAATAGCAACGAAAAATAATAAGAAGGCGAAACTTTCAACGAAAGCAAACCCTAAAGTAGTATAATTGAATAATACTTCTTCTAAATCAGGAGCATAAGAAATTCCTTTAATTAAAGAAGCGAAAATTAATCCAGTAGCGACGGCGCAACCCATTAAAGGCATAAAAACAAAACTTAAAGATAAAACTTTAGAAGCTTTAATAAATAACAAAACACATTAAAAAATAGAAATAAGAAAAAAAAAATAATCTTTTAATATTAATAAAAAATTTAAAATTCAAGAATTAGAATTCATCATTCAAAGAAATTCAACAGGAAATCTTCAATAACAAACAATAAAACTCATTAAAATTAATATATAAAGTAAAAAAAAAAAATAATAAAATTGTTTTAATGACGATATACAAAAAATAGTAAAAGTATAAGTTACTTCTTGTGTGGCATAAACACGTCGTAATAGAGTTATTCAATAAAGATATACGAAAAAAATAGTAAAAAAAAAAAAAAGATGTATCATTAAAAAAGCACCTGCAAAAGGTCCATCATTTTTAAATCAAAAAACAGTTGTAACTTTATGATAGGTAAAATAATCTCGTTTAGAAGGACCTCAACCTCATTTAAGGGGTTCATGACTTAATTGAATATAATCAACGGCTCTATTTTTTCTATATCATAATGGATCCGTAAAATAACCAAAAAAGGCCATAATAAAATGAGTATACAATAAATAACCTATAAATAAATTTATTATAATTATAAAAAACATAAGTTTTTTTCAATTTAATCAACGAATATTTAATTGTAAAATATGAGCTATAAGTAATACAATGGTAAAAATACTAATGAATTTAAAAAAAAAAACTCGAGTATATCAATTTCATCAATTTAAAATAAAAGATATACTATAAGTTAATTCAAAATAGAATGGAATGATTACGAATAGTGCAGCTAAACCATATGATACTATATAAGCTAAATCAATTAATCAAAAACTTTTATATCAAGCAAATCATACTCGTTTATCTCTACCAGTATAACTTCCAAAACGACTAGTTATTAAATTTTCGGCAATTCAAGCAAAAATAAAAATAAATAAAATTCAAGTTTGTACTAAACTTCATTCAATTGGTTCTCATAAAGGTTCATCATCAGTAATGCAAGCATCTATAAAAAAAATTATAAAAATTCCTCTAACATAAAAAAAACCTTCCCCAAATGTGCGTTTATAAATATCTAATAAATTGATTGAAATTTGTTTAAAATTAAAATTAATTTTAAATAAATTTAAAAAATAAGAAAAAAAAGGAGAATTAAAACTATTAAAAGTTAAAAAATTAATAAAATTAAAAATATTATTTTTAAAAAATTGTTCATTTTTTAAAAAATTTTTTGATTTATTGTCAATTAAAATTGTTTTTAAAGATGTTTTTTTTGTTCTAAATTTTCAAAAATTATTTTTATAAATATAATTTCATAAAAATTCATTTTTAATAAAAAAAATTTCTATTAAAGTATAATTTTTAAAAAATGGTAAAAAAGATTTTAAAATATTTTTTATTAATATTTTTTTATTATTAAAAAAAAAATATATTGTTGAAATAAAAGTAGAAAAAAAATTATGCAATTAAACACAAAAAAATATTAACAACATTTAAGTTAAAATCTGAATAATTTTAATGTTTTTTACTTAAATTAAATTTAAAAAAAAGAATAAAATAAAATTAAAAAAAAAAATATATAACTAAAGGCTAAATTTAATCTTTTACGTACTATAAATAAAATAGAAGCTGGCATTGAATAAAAATTTAAATTTTTAAAATGATTTTTAAATTTAGTTGTAAATTTACTATTGTTCAAATAATTATTTTATATAATTATTTATTAAATTTGATTTAAAGAGTAACGAAACCAATAACAATTCCTGATAATTTATATTTTAATGCTTCGTGATGAGTTATAATTCCGTTTACTGTAGAAATTAAAAAAATTGATCTACCGGTACGTTTAGCTAATAAACGAAGAGCTGTGTAACTAATATAAACTTTTTTAGATGGTTTAGAAATAATTTTCAAATTAGTTCCAATTTTTTTAGTATTAAAAAAATTTAAATTAATTAATATATAATTAATATTATTTTTTTGTATTAATGAATATTTATAAATTAAATTAATATTTTTAAAAATTTTTACTATATTTAAATTTTTTTGAGAATATAAAATTTTAAAAGTTAAACTTTTTTGAAGTTTATGAGTATTAATTAAATTAGAGATTATTGATAAATTATAATAATTTGAGATATTTGGAAACACGGGATTCGAACCCATACTCATTAAACCCAAAATTTAATGCTTTACCGATTAAGCTAGTTTCCAATATTTAAAATTGTAAATAATATTAAATTTAATAATTAACGATTAATATATCTTAGCTCATGAATTGATTTTTTATTACTATATAAAAATCAATACGAATCGCTATAATTACTAATTTTTCAATTAAAGAAAAAAATAGAAATGAATTTGTTTAAAATTTTATTAAAAAATATAAAGAAAAATTGCATGTTATTTAATAAAAAAATATTTAAAAAAGTATATAATTGTTCAAATTTCATTAATTAAAAAAGAAAAAAAATGAGAATAGAAGAAAAAAACATTAATATAATAAAACTTAAAAATTTTAATCAACCCAATTTAGTTAAATAATCATATCTATAACGAGGTAAACCACCTCTTACAAGAATTAAAAATGAAACACATAAACAAAATTTAATTGCAAAAAAAAAAGTCATATTTTGAGGAAATTGATATAAATTTTTTGAATTAAAAATAGTTAATCCATTTTGAATAAAGGGATCAATAAAATTAAAAATTTTAAAACATAAATCATAAAAAAAAAAACTTAAATTAAAAAAAAAATCAACAATTAGTAATTTTAAATCTCACAAATTAAAATAATAAATTTAATTATTATCAACTAGCTCGTTTAAAACCGGGTAAGTGACCGTTATTGGATTCAGTTCTAAAATTAAATCTAGATAATCGAGTATTTTTTACTGTTGATCAAATTCGTCCTGTAGCTACACATCTATTTTTTTGTTGATTTAGCGACGAAGCTCTAATTAATTTGGATTTATTATAAAAAGCAAAATATCGATTATGTAAAGGTACATTTGTATTTTTAATCAAACTTGTTAAAATAATTCGTTTTAGTTCGTTTTTTAAAAAAAGTTTTCTTTTAAAATTATCTAACATTTTTCATCTATTTTCACGAATCATTATCTATCGACATCTCCAAAAACAATATCTTGAGACCCTAAAACCGTTACTAAATCAGCGAAAAAATGACCTTGTACTAAACGCGGCATTACTTGCATGTGATGGTAAGCAGGTGTACGTATTTTACATCTATAGGGGGCAGAAGAACCATCAGAAATTAACGAAACACCGAATTCTCCTTTCGGGGCTTCAACGGCTTTGTAAACAAAACCTTTTGGTGTTTTGATTCCTTCACTATAATGTTTAAAATGATTAATTAAAGTTTCCATAGATGTATATTTTGAATTGTGATTTAATTTTTTAAATTTATGAGAGTATAAAAAATCAAAAAAATTAAAAAAATTAATTTTTTTAGATTTTTTGTTTATCATATTTGAATTTTCATTAGTTAAATTTGTTAAATTAGTAAGAATTTGAAAAATAATATTTACACTTTCATACATTTCTCTAACTCTAATTAAAAATCTATCGTAACTATCTCCACGTTTTCCTAAATAACCTTGCATAGATAAAAATCAATAATGAGAGTAAGTTTCGGATTTTAAAAATCTAATATCTTTTTTTATTCCAGCACTTCTAATTATGGGACCCGTAACACCGTATGAAAAGGCATCAGTTATGTTTAAACTTCCAATGTTAACTAAACGTGATTTTCAAATTCTATTAGTAGCTAAGACTGTAAAAATTTCTGTTAATGACTTAAAACAATCCCTAGCAAATAAAGAAACATCTAAAAAAAATTGGTAATTTAAACCGGTTCAATCTATATCATTAGGTCTATAAAATGCTGCATGCATACGAGCTCCAGAAACTCTTTCGTAAAATTCCATAATTCGTTCTCTTTCTTCAAAAGCTCAAAAGAGAGGAGCCATGTTACCGACATCTAATGAATGTGTTGATATGGCTAATAAGTGGTTTAATATTCGAGTTAATTCATCAAATAAAACACGAATTTGAACGTATAAAGAAGTATAAGAGACAGTTTTTAAAAGTGATTCTATTGCAATGCAAAAAGCATGTTCTTGAGTCATCATAGATACGTAATCAAGTCTATCAAAATATGGTAAAGATTTTAAATAATTTCTACTTTCCATTAATTTTTCTGTTCCTCGATGTAAAAAACCAACGTGAGGATCTGCTCTTTCTACTAATTCACCATTTAATTGAACAATTAATCGTAAAACACCGTGAGAGGCTGGATGTTGAGGTCCGAAATTTAAAATAAAACTTTTAATTTTTCTTTCTGAATAAGAATTTTGTAAAAAATTGGGTTGTCAAAAATTAAAAACATTTGATTTCAAATCTTAGTTTTTTATCTTTAGATACTAAGAATTATTATGTAATTTAATTAATATATTTTCAATTATACATATTTATAATTGAAAATTTATTATCTAAAATATTATAAATATTTAAATCAGATCATAAAAATGGTTCATAAATAATAAAAATAGATAAAGTAAAATAATCTACTTCTAAAAATTTAGCAACATCGTCAAAATTATTTTTACTAAATAAAATTCATCGCGGGAGATTTGTACTTCGTTTTTTTTCATCAGTAAATGAAAAAGCGGAATTTTTTTTTTTATAAATACTTTTTAATCTATTTTTTTTTTTTATAGATAAATTTAATAATCATTTAAAAACAATATAATATTTTAAATTTAAAATTAATTGTATAAAATCTCCAACGAATAATTGTTGAACGGCGTTATTAGTTAAAAATCCGTTTACATATATTAAATTATTATTTATTAAAAAATTAATTAAAGATGTTTCAGTAAATATTCTACTTCTAATTAAAATATTATTTAAGGTCATTTCTTTAATTAAAAATGTTTTAAATTTTATAAATTTGTGAAATTTTGATAAATATTTTGTCATTTTATACTGATATTTAAAATTAACAGTTAGACTTGTTTGTAAAGATTTACGAGCGTTTCGTCATAATTTCATATAACCCGGTTTGAAGCGGATTCGTTTTATATTAAAATCTATTGTTTCGTTTTCAAAATTTTTTCAATATTTTAATTCGGAGTGATAATGTGATCAATTTTTAATAGAAAAATAATTTGTTTCATTCAGAAGTGTTAAATTGTTTTTTAAATTAAAAAATGGAGTTATGAGTGATGTAGATTTAGTCATTGATACGTTAAAATTTATATTTAAATTTTTAAAATTTTTTGTATCATTAAAAAAATTTGAAAAATAATTATTAAATTTTGCATAGCGTTTTAAAATAAATTTAGATAACTCATTTCTGTTGGGGAAAGAAAATAAAATTTTTTTAACATTGTTAAAGTTTGTTAATGTATGCAAATAATTAGCTTGAAAGTTATTTAAAAATAAAAAACCATAATTATTATTAAGAAAATTCATTTTATATTTATTTTTAATAATTGGTTTTATTATAAATGTTTTAACAGTTTTTATAAATTTAAAAAAAAAATTATAATTTAAAAAACATTTATTTTTTAAATTTATTAAATAAAAAGATTTATTAAGAAAATTTTTATATAATTTAACTTGTATAAATTTGTAAATTTTTTTTAATTTAAAACGTTTTAAACCGAATTTAAATGTAAATTTATTATTATTTAGTGTTCTAATTAAATTTAATTTTTTTAATCTTCAAGATAAACGATTATTTTTTTTTAAAATTAATAATTTTGTACGAGAAGAAGATTTAACGATAGATTGCATAAGAAATTTATTAATAATTTTATTTTTAATATTTATTAATAATTTTTTTTTAAAAGATGCTGTTCAAATCATTAAATAATTTTTTTTAAAACGTTTATATTTACGAAATTTTGATGACTTTTCAAAAAATAAATTATTATTATTTTTAAATAAAAATAACGACAATTTGTTGTTAAAATTAATATTTGGTTTGTAAATTTTAAAATTTTTATTTTTATTTAAAATTAAAGATTTTGACAATGTATTTTTAAAAAATAAAGAGAGGGTTTTTTTTGTTTTTAAAGAATAATTAAATTTTTTAAAAAAATTGAAGATTCGAGAATAAGTTTTATATAATTGTATAAGAAAAAAATTAGAAAAATTAGAAGAAAATTTAAAACCAGTAAAAGTATTTAAAAAAGAATAAGGTTTATACAAAAATCAATCGTTTACATTACGCATATTTTTATTAAATTTAGTTTTAATAATAAAATTTAAATTATTATAATTTAAATTCATTTTGGTTAAATAATAAAAATTATTATAAAAAAATTTTCTAATATATTTTTTATTATTTGATATATTTAAATAATATTTATTTTTAAAAAAAAAATTACTATTTTTAAAAAAAAATAAATTTAATGTTTTACGGATTCATTTTTTTTTAGAATATAAGTCTCAAAAATACGGCGACATAGAATTTCCTACTAAATATTTTCAATTTTTATATAAAAAAGCATAATTATTATTATGTTTTAAAATTAAATTGTTTTTTAAGTGTAATTTAAAGGATTTTTTAAAAATATTAATTTTAAACAATTTATTTAAAAGAAATTGAGTTTTAAAAGACATTTTATTTAATAGAAAAAAATTTTTATAATTATTAAATTTTTTTATTTTTTTTATAAATGATGTTTTAATTAAAAAAGTAATAATTTTAGAAAAGTATAAAATTTGAAAAATAGAATTTATAAAAATTAAATTAAAAAATTTGTTGCTATGATTTAAAAATGGGTTATAAATTAAAAATAAATATTCATTTTTTTTAAAAATATTATTATTTAAAAGCATAAATTTGAAAAACATTAAAATCATAAATTTTTTTTTTTTTTAGTAATAATCATTTTTATTTTAGGAGCAGATTTTTTAAGTTTTTTTTTCATTAGTTTTTTATTTAATGATTCAGTTTTTTTTTCAATAATATTATTTTTTTTAACTTGACTGATAAAAAAACGTATAATTTTATTACATCTATATGCAGTAGATGCATTAGATCAAGTTCGTTGACCTTTTACCGGTTTTCCTAGAGCATGACACCTACCTTTAAAAGTTTTAATTAAATATAAACGAATAATATTGTATTTAATTAATTCAAAAATATTATTATTTATACTTATTAATTGAGATAAATACATATTTAAAATTTTTCGTTGATCTAAACTAAGTGTATTTAAAGTTTGTGAAGATTTAAATATTAAAAAATTAAATTCAAAACGTTTAATCATTTTTATTTTTGATTTATAATTAATTCCAGGAGATTCGTGAAATAAATTATTAAGAGTTATGTTAAAATTTTTAACTTTACCTCCGTAAAGAAAACCTCGTGATCAATAAATTTGTAATAATTGTTCAAATTTCATTATTTTTTTTTTTTTTTTTTTAATTGTTTAGCTTTATACAGAGCTAATTTTCGATTTCAAGTAAATTCTCCGAATTTAAATCCTATCATTCATTTATTAATGATACGACGATGTCAAGATTTACCTGAGTAAATTTTAATATTTGAATTAGTAAAAATTTTAGGAATAATAGAAGATCGATTAAATATTTTTTTTTCTGCACTTTTAAAAATAGGATATTTTTTATATAAATAAATTTTTTTTCAAAAAAAAGGAGAACAGAATATTAATTTAGAATTATTCATTATTTAAATTTAGTAGTTTTACCTCAAGGAGTTCGAGGATATTTAATAGATTTAGTACGCCCACCATTAGGGTGATCGACCGGATTCATAGCAACTCCTCTCACTAATGATTTAGACCCAAAAGACCTTCAATAACCTGCTTTTCCGTTTAAAGCATTAGCATGTTCAGGTAAAGCTATTCTACCTAACATAACAAATGAATAATAAGAAAAAATTTTTTTAACTCCCGATGGTAATTGTACCATAGTCGAATGATTTTCATAATCAAATTTAATTATTCTAGATTTAGTTCCGGGACTTAAAGAATATTGAGAATTTTTACCGGGTATTAATTCTAAACAAGAGACGAATGATAATTTTTTAATTTGAAATAACATGAAAAAAATATTTTTAATTTTTATTTTAGACATTTTTTTAGTAAAATTAAAAAAAATAAAAGAAAAGAGTTTTTGAAATTCATTTGAGAGATGATAAGTAAAAGATCCATTAGAAAAATAAAATAAGGATAATAATTTATTTTTAAAAGGAATAAATTGAAAAGAACTGACAAATCCCAATTTTAAATATCTAAAATTGTAATTTATTTTAATTATTTTTTTTTTTAATAAAAAAGAAGTTTTTGTGCGTATTATTATTCTACCCGAATCATTTCGCCCAGAATTTTGTTTTTTATAAAAAGTTAGTTGTTTTTTTTTTTCTTGAAAATTTAATTTATTGTAAAATTTAAAAACATTTCTAGATGCCGCCGAGGTATAAATTGACTTTCTAAGAGAATAGATATTTAGTAACAAAATTATTTAACTTTTTTAAATTAATTTTAAATAAAATTAAAATTATTAATATTTTTCGAATTTCATTTATTTTTTGTAAAAATATATTGAAAATATTTTCAAAAATTAATGATAAATCGAATTGTTTAATGTTTGAATCAGTATTGAAATATAAAATATTATCATATAATTGATATGATGATAAAGAGGCGTTTGTTTTATTAATATTAGTATCAAAAAAACAAATAGAAATTGGTAAAAATTTAAAATAATTTAAAGTATTAAATTTAGTAAAATAAAACATATTTTTATTTGTAAAATTAGCAAAAATGAAATTAAAATTATTAGATATTTCTATATTTTTTAATTTAATAAATGAAATATTAAAAAAAGAATGATTGTTTAAAAAAATTCCATTAAAAAATTGAAATTTAAGATAATTTTTATTAAATAAATAATCTTTTATTCAAAATTTTATTATATTAGTATAAATTAAAAAATTGTTTTGATGTTTAATTCGTATTAAAGCTTTTCTTTTAAATTTAGTAAATTTAGTAGAAGCTCGTTTTAAATTTACCGAAGATTTAAATAAATTTATTTTAAATTTTTTTTTAAATAAATTTAAATTGGTAAAATTATTATTAATAGAAATTACACATGATCACCTCCGTATCATTCTGATGAAACATTTAATTCTGATAATATAAACCCAATTTTTCCTTGTAATTGAATCAATCCGAATAATAAAGCTTCGGCTGTTGGTGGACATCCAGGAACGTAAATGTCGACTGGAACTATGCGATCACATCCGCGTACAACAGAGTAAGAATAATGATAATATCCCCCGCCATTAGCGCAGCTTCCCATAGATAAAATTCATCTCGGATCTGGCATTTGTTCATATAATCGTCTTAGTACTGGTGCCATTTTATTTGTCAATGTTCCAGCAACTATTATTAAATCTGAGTGTCTAGGAGAAGCTCTAAAAATTATTCCAAAACGATCCATATCGTATCTGCTTACCGCTGCGTGCATCATTTCGACCGCACAACAAGCTAAACCAAAAGTTAAAGGTCAAAAAGATCCTGATCTAGCTCAGGCTATAACTGCTACGAGTTTTGTTGAAATTCATTCAAGTTTCATAAAATTTAATTAATTTTTATTAACTCTAAAACAACGTCTTATGTGTTTAGTATAATTATCGGGGCGACCAGTTCCATAAATTGATCGTCTTTTTCGTTTAAAAATTACCGGAGAAAAATCATACACTCCTCTAACTAAAGAATATCCTACTCCAGGTAAATCATTAGCGCGACCACCATTTACCATAACTCGATTATATTTGGAACAAACATAACCGATACCTGGTACTCGAGCTGTTACATTTATATCATTAGTTAATTTTACTTTAGCTACGTGTCGAGAAGCTGAATTTGGTTTTTTAGGACTCATAGTTGTTACCTTAGTAACAATACCTTTAATTTGTGGTCGTTTTTTTAATGCGGGAGTACGAGAAAAATTAATACGATTATAATTTATTTTTCGAATCAATGCTTGTTTTAAAGTAGCCAATTAAACACATTAAAAAATAAACATTTGTCAAGAAAATCCTAATCAAAACATTAAAAAAATTAAACCGAAAAATATTATAATTTCTCTTGAGTTTAGATCAAGAGGAATTTTTTTAAAAATATTTAAAGATAATCCAAATAAAGTATTCATTCAACTTCTAAAAAAGAAAGTGGGGCCTAATAAATATAATAAAACTAATAAAATTAAACTCATTAATGGAAATAAATCGAAGAAAAAACTAAAAAATAAAAATTCTGCAATAAAAAAAATTGATCCAGGAAACCCTAAGAAAATTAATAAATTAATTAAACTGGCTAAAAATAATTTTGGACATAAGAAATTAACACCGCTAATTTCTGTAATTAATCGTGTTTTAAAACGTCTATTAATAGCATCAACTAATAAAAATGAATTTGTCGATAATAAAGCATGACTAATTAACATACAAAAACTTGCTAACATTAAACAAGATTGACCACTTATAACACACATAGTCAATCAATGCATTTCGACAACTGTTGAATAAGCAACTAATTTTTTTAAATCAATTTGATAAAATAATTTAAATACGGCGTCAACTATTCCTATTATTAAAAAAGGGTATATTAAATAAAATGTGGGTTCTAATTGAAGCGTTATTAAACATTTTAATAAACCAAAAAATGCAAATTTTACTAGTACTCCACTTAAAAAAATTGAAAAATTTGTTGAAGCTTCGACGTGTGCTTTGGGCAATCATCCATAAAAAGGTCAGATAGGTAATTTTACACCAAAACCTATTATTCAACATAAAAATAAAAAATTTATTTCAAATTTTGAAAAATTAAAATTACTAAGAATCGAAAATGAAGAAGTTTCGCATAAAAAAAATAAGTATAAAAAACCAAAAATTAAAAAAAGAGCACCGAATTGAGTTCAAAAAAACATTAAATAAGCTGCTTCCACGCATCGTCTTGTTTTAGCAAATTTGTATAAAATAAAAAAAGATGGAATTAAAAGCATTTCGTACGATAAAAAAAAGAGAATTAATGAATCAGTAAAAAAAAGTACATATCCGAAAAGTAATATTATTGAACAATAGAAAGTAAAAATAATAAGTTCATTTATACTATAAGACAAACAAAATAAAATAGATAAAATTGTAATTAAAATAAATATGTAAATAAAAGGAAAATAGTAAATATAAATAAGATTAAAATTTAAATTATTTATATTAAATAAATAATTAAAAGAAAAATTATCGAAAAAAATTATATCATAATTGTTATTAAAAGAAAAATATAAATTTGATCAAATGTCGTTTAAAAAATATAATGTTGTCAATGAACAAAAAGAAAAAAAAAGAAAAAATGATAAAGTTAATTTAATTAAATAATTATAAATATTAAATTTATTAATAAGATTTAAATAAAATAATCGTAAAAAAAAAATTATAAAAAAGAAAAAAATTATAAAAAAAAAAACATAATAGATAAAACCATACCACAACAAAAATTATCAAAAAGTTTTAAAAAAAACTGACTTAGATATTTTTAAAGGGAAATTAAAAAACGTTGATGTATTAAATAATTGTTTTGTAGGAATACCGAATTTATGGGTAAGTTGTTTCATAAAAAAAACCGATCTACCTTTTCGTAAATTTTTAAATTGAATTATTACAGATCCACCTTTTATATTAGTAAATCAACATTCTAATTTACCTTTTCCTTTACCCATCCTGACTCCGTTTGGTTTTCTAGTTAACGGTAGATGAGGAAATGCATTAAATCAGACTAAACGACGTGTTTGATCAGATTTTTTGTTAGCTCGTTTTAAAAATAATTTTAATCGAAATAATTGATTTGATGTTAAATGAAGCGGTTTGAGAATCATAAGGCCGGCGTTACCATAAGATAAAGTTTGTTTTAAATAAGAAGTATTAAAGGACAATAATGATCTATTTTTTTGTTTTCGTTTAAAAATAAAATTACGAGGTTGTAAAAGCAAATAAACACATTAAAATTAGCTGAATAATCAGTAAAAATATAAAATTATATCATCCATTAAAATTAAACCGAAAATTAATACAAATAATAAAAAAAATGAATACATATAATATAATGATGTTTTACGCATAAATTCGAGATGAGCGTAATCAATTTTTCCTTTAGCAGTTGAATACAAAAAACGTATATTTTGAATATAAAAATAAAGTCCAAAAAATAATAATCCGAAGAAAAAAATATAAAAAAAGAAAAAATTAGAATTTACTAAAAGTAGTAAAATTAATAATTTAGAGTAGAAACCGATAAAAGGAGGTACTCCTGCAATTGAAAATAAAATTAAAGTAATAACGGTGGTAAAAAAAAAATCTAATTTTAAATCATTAAAAGAATATATAGTTTTGAAATTTATCATTATAAATTGATGAAATGTTCAAAATAATACAATTAAAGATAAATTATAAGTTAAAAGATAGGTATATAAAATTATCACTGAATCAAAAGAATTGTTAAATAAATTCATTTAAACACATTAAAAAGTATTAATTAAAATATAAATCATTGAAAATTTGCATAGTTGTAAAATTTTTTGAATTAGTAATATTAAAATTTTTATTGAAAGAAATTTTATTTTGTTTTAATCAATATGATTTGATTCAAGATTTTTTTTTATTTAAATTTTTTCTACTTTTAAGGACAGCTATATTAAACACATAAATTTAAAAAAAAATAAAATCAGTAAAATTGGTGCTATTTAATGCTAAGAATACAAATAAAGTATTTATTATACTACTTATAGCTAAAAAAGCTTTTAAATAAAAAGCTTCACAAATTATAAATAATAAAATAAAAATTCCAATAATTAATAACGATAAATTAATAATTAAGAAAAAAAAGAAAATTTCATTCATATAAATAAGTAAAAAATAAATAAAAAATAAGAAAATGAAAAAATAAAAAAAACAAATATAAAAAAAAAGAGCATGTAAGGGAATACCTTTAAAAAAAATAGGTTTTCAAAAATAAAAAGGAACTAAACCGCATTTTAAAAAAATTGAAAATAATAAATTAAATCATATAAATAATGAAAAAAAAATATCTTTTAGTGTAAATGTACTTGTTAAAAAATAAAAAATAAATTCAAAAATAAATCAATCAAAAGTTAAAAATTTTAAATAAAATAAAATTAAAAAGAAAAATAAATTAAGCGATGATATTAAAGAAATTCAAAAAAAATACATTAACATTTGTATAAAAAAAAATGGTGTTGTTGGATTAAAGTAATTATGTAAATTTAAATTTAAATTATTATAAAAATAAGTTGTTGAAAAAGTAGAAGTAGCTAACATTAAAAAAATTAAAGTAGAAAGTATTTCTATGAAAAAAGTAACTGTAAATAATGTATTAGAGGAAAATAAAAATAATATTCAAAAAAAAAAATTGAAAATAGTTATAGTATAATCGTATATTTCTTTTGAATGAAAATAAAATGAGGAACAATAAGCTGTTAATATTAAAGAATAAAAAAAAAAAATAAAAAAAAATATTTTATATTGAAACGAAGAAAAAATAATATTACCGAATCAAGCTGAGATTGTATAACTTGATCAAGAAAAATTTAAAATTAAAAATAAAATTAAAGGAGTTAGCAATAAAAAATATAAATCAAATCCCGTTAAATAATCAAAATTAGAATTTTTTTTAAATTTTGTGTAATTAATTGTATTTTTAAGAGAAGGTATAATGTAAATAATAATAGAAAAAATAGTAATTATATAAATAAAAATGAAAAAAAAACTAAAACTTCATAACATTGAAAAATTTATTAAAAACATATTAATTTAACATAAAAAAAAAAAAAAAATATGAAAAAATGAAATGAAAAATTCAAAAATTGAAATTTATTAATAAAGAGATATGATTTATATTTAAAAAAGAAATATTAATTATTTCTTTAAATATTACAAATAATAATAATATTAATTTAAATAAAAAATGAATATACCCGCACCTGGACTTGAACCAGGACCTCGTGAGAGACAAAATTTTAAGTCTTGCATGTCTACCAATTCCATCATACGGGTTTAATTAAATTTAATTTTTATCGAAATTAAATTTAAAATAATTAAAATAATTTTTATCTTTATAATTAAAAAAGAGATTTATTGATTTTAAAAAAAGTAAATTAGTTTCAAATTGAGGGAAAGATTTTTTTGTAATAAAAATAAATAAAAGTGCGTTATTAAATGAGTTTATTATATTTTCATTTTTAAATTGATATTTAAATGATATTATAAAAGAATAATATTCAAATTTATATTGTTCTTTGGATCAGTTTTTGTGAGCCATGGGTGCTTTGGTTAAAGTAAATTTTTTTCTTTTTATAGGTAAAGTAAAAATTTTTAAATTATTGCTTGTATTTTTTTTATTTTCAACAAAATTTAAATAATAAAATCAAGTTAAAAGAATATAAGATTGTTTTAAAAAAATTTTTTTTTCATTAATTGGTGAAGAGGCTAAGAATTTTAAATTATTTGAAATAAAAGGAGATATTAATGATACAAAAGATAAATTGAAAGTTATATTTTTAATATTGTTCATTATCGGGTTAGAAGGAATCGAACCTACATTCTCAAATTGAAAGTCTGATGTCCTAACCATTAGACGATAACCCGGTTTAAAAAATTAAAATTAAAATTAAAATTGAATTGAAACTGGATTTTGTATAAGTAGATCAGTTGTAGAATCATAAAAGACTTCTTTTATTCCTATTGAAGGAAATGATTTTCTCATGGGAGCGCTAGTATCTCCGTATGTAAGCATTAAATTTCTTAAATCTTTTTTATTAGAAAAAAATATTCCATGTAATTCAGAAACTTCTCTTTCTAATCAATTAGCATTTAAAAAAAGTTCAGTTATGGAATTAAGAGAATTTCAATTTATATTATTTTTTTTAATGTTTTGTTTAGTATTTGAAATTACAAATAAAAAAAATCTTTGTTGAAATAAAATTGAGTGAAAATTGTAAACTAAGATAGAGTTATTTATTAAACTGATATTTTGATCATTTTTATTGATATTTTTATTAAAAGGAATTTCATAAGAAAATATTTCTGTTAATTGAGTTGAATAAAATAATGAAGATAATTTAATATGTAAAGTTAGATAATAAAAATTATTTTCAGTAATATAAATATTTGTATTTTTATCTGATCTGTATAAATATTTTAAAAAAACTTGATTTGTATGAAATAAAATATATTTAAAAAAAAGTTTATAATTTAAATTCATTTGTTTTAAGCTGGACTCGAACCAACGACCCCAAGGTTTTCAGCCCTGTGCTCTGCCAACTGAGCTACTAAAACTTTTTTAAATTATACATATAATATATATATACATATAATATATATATACATATAATATATATATACATATAATATATATATACATATAATATATATATACATATAATATATATATACATATAATATATATATACATATAATATATATATACATATAATATATATATACATATAATATACAAAATTTTTTAATTTTTATTATTTAATGCATTATATTTCAAATACTAAAATTGAATACGACGAGTTTGTTTACTTTAAATAAATCTATTTAAATTTTTATAAAAAATATTAAAATAACAAATGATTTTATAATTACGCAAAATTATTCAATATTAATATTATTAATTTAAAAATAAATTCATAAATAAGAAAAAGTGGCCGAGCGGTCGATGGCGACAGACTGTAAATCTGTTAGTGAAAACTCTCGTTGGTTCAAATCCAGCCTTTTTCAACTCTAATATTAAGTAAAATTCTTTAGAAAATAAAATTATTATAATTGATAATTTCAAAAATTAGATATTCAAATAAAAACTTAATGAAAATATATATTAAAAAAAATTCTAAAATAAAAAATAAACCTATTTTATTAAATTTTTCTAATAAAAAAGAAAAAATAAAACAAAATCAAATATATTATCCTATTTATTCCAAAACTTATTTCGATACTTATTTTAATTTTAATTTCGAAATATATACCAATCAATTTTCATGAATTAAATTAAACTTTTTAAATTTAAATTATATTAAATTACTGGATTTAATAAAAATTAAATTAACTAAAATAAAATATACCAATAAAAACAAATTAAAAATTATTAATTTTGAAAAATTTAATCAAATAAATTTATACATATATAATTATAATTATTTATTTCATTTTATAAAAATAGAACTTTTCTATTTTTATAAAATGAAATATAATAATAAATTACCAATTATCTATTTTTTATCTTTAGCTTTTAAAAATAATAAACTTTTCCTCAATTTAAACAATAATTATAAAAAATCATATATATCTTTGTCCACGGGACTTTTTATTAAATTTTTTGAAAATAAAAAATCATTTAAAAAAAATAAAACCATAAAATTACTTATGGCTAAATACATAAGAAAAGTATTTTTAATAACTAAAATCGTTAATACGATTTTATTTATTAAAAAAACTCCTAAAATTTTAAATGAAATAATAAATTTTTTTAATCTCCCCATTGCTCATAAATTTTTAAACCCTATCGAAAATAAATCAATAGAGGAGCATACGAATAATTTTATTTGAATTAAATTTCTTTATTTTATTTTTATTGAAAATAAAAGTTTTTGTAAAAATAAATTAGCACAAAAAGGAAGAATAAAAAGAAAAATTCTTCGTAAAATAACATTTGAAAATAAAATAATAGATTAATAAATAACTTATTATTTTATACAAAATTTAAAAACTATGGATTATACAAAATTTAAAAACTATGAGTTTGACTTTGGCTCGGAGTGAACGCGTGCAAAATGTCTTGACACATGCAAGTTAAAAGAAATAATAAATTTATTTCTTTAGCGTATCGGTGAGTAATGTACGAACATTTACCAATAAACTTATATTGATAATAAATACAAATTTCTTATTAAAATACAAATAATTTTGTAAAAAAAAAGATAAAAAAAATTATTGATTAGTTCGTATCAAGCTAGATTTTTATTAACATAAATCGATTAGCTTTAGCTGTTTTGAAAGATTGAACAGTCACATAGGGGCTGAAAAACACCCTACCGTTGGCAGCAGTGGAGAATATTGGTCAATGAACGAAAGTTTGAACCAGCGTTTTGCGGGGATGAAAGATTCATAGAATCGTGAAGGCTATGACAGCTGTAAAGTCCGTCCGCGAGTTAAAAAAATGATTTTATACTCGAAGAGAACCCTGGGCCAACAACGTGCCAGCAGCTGCGGTAAGACGTTGACAGGGGAGCGTTACTGGCCTTTACTAGGCGTAAAGCGTGACTAGATGGTTTAAGAATTTAAAATATAAATCACAGAATAGACGAAGATTATTTTAAAACCTTAATACTAGAGGATTAAAGAAGTAAGTGATACACACAATTTAGAGATGAAATTCTGATAGATTGTGAAGATCTTCAGCGGCCACGGCGACTTTCTATTTAATTCCTAACATCGAATCACTAAAGCACGAGAATCAATCAGGATTGGAGACCCTAGTAGTTCGTGCCCTGAATTCATGGATATTTTATATAAAAAATTTGATTTTATATATAAGCTTACGCGAAAATATCTCGCCTGGGGAGTAAATCTGCAAAGATAAAACTTAAAAAGATTGGCGGGAGTTTGTATAAATGGTGGAGCGTGTGGTTTAATTCGACAATCCACGTTAAACCTTACCAATGTCTTTAAATTTATTTTCGAAATATTTTATTAAATTTTACGATATAAATTTAAGTGGTACTGCATGGCTGTCGTCAGTTTGTGTTGTGAAGTGTAATATTTAGTTATTTAACAAACGCAACCCTTAATATAAATTTTATTTAAGTTTTTTATTAAAGAAACTTGCTTAATAAAAACATATATTATTTATATATTACTACAAAGCAAGCAGACTAAAATTTTTTAAAATTAGCTTGTTTTGAGGAAGTTAGGGAGAAGTCAAGTCATTATGGTCTAGATATGTTGGGCTACACACGCGCTACAAGGCTAAATACAATTGGATACAATAAATAAATTTAAAGTAAACCCTTAAAAATTAGCTAAGTTCAGATCGTAAACTGAAACTCGTTTACGTGAAGATGGAATCATTAGTAATCGTAAATTAGAATGTTACGGTGAATGATATATCAAACTTTGCACACACCGCCCATCACGCTCGGAGAGTTATATTTTTTGGAAATTTGACAAATTATTCTAGATTGTTAAATTATTAACGATATTTAAAATTTTTAAATTTAAATCAGATTTAATTTGTGAATCAAGGCGGATGTAGTAATCTGAGTGAAGTTGAAACAAGGTAATAGTAGGGGAACCTGCTGTTGGATTATATATAATTTAATAATAATTTATACATTGCTAATACAATTTTTTAAAATTTTTTTTAAAAATTTGAGAATTTTCAAAAATATAAAGAGTCGTTGCATTAAGAGGATGCCTATATGTTAAACGAAATACGAAACGGAGTTTCGATATTTATTGATAGTAATGGCGTTACAGGAATCAATAAAATTAATAATTTTATTTAGTGAAGAGAAACATCTTAATAACTAAATTTTTAAATTCAACTGAGAAAAAGAGAGTAGCGGTGAGCGAAATTTTTCAAACCTAAAATAAATTAACATCGGGTAATATTTTTAAATAAATAACCATAGCGGTTAAAGTCCGGTAACTTTGATGTTTTATTAGGGGTATAGTTTAATGGTAGAACAGTGGTCTTCAAAATCACATGCGTGGGTTCGATTCCTGCTATCCTTGTTGTTAAAATTAAAAAATTTTTTTTCTCGTATAAATTATAAAAATAAAAAAATAATTAAATTTAAATTAATAACAAATCTTAGAAAAAAAAAAACTTTAAAATTTAAACATAAAAAAATTTTTAAAAATAATTTTTTCATTAAAATAAATAATTTACATCGACCACTTTATTTTAATAATAAAAATAATTTTAACGATTTTAATCAAATTATTTTTTTATCTTTTTTTAACACTAACATTAATAAAAATCTAATTTTTTTGAAATCTACTTCTACTTTGAAAAATATAATACCTACATATATTAATAATTGTGAAAATAATTTTTTACGTTTCAATTTTTTTTACAATATTTTTTTTTTTTACTTTAATAATCTTATTTTACAAAAAAAAATAACCTCTTTTTTAAATAATTCATTTTATAATTTTTCTCGTACAAATGATTACACTATGAATTTAAATCAGACCCCCCACTTACTAAAATTTAAAAACTGAAACAAAACCACTTATTTTTTTAAAAACGTTAAGAAACAGACCCACCTCTTGAATATTTTTTCCGATACAAAACTTTTTTTTAAACATTTAATTAAATTAAAACGTAATTTTAATTTTTATAAAATTTTAAAAACGGATTGAGTATCAATTAACATGGCTATTTTAACTAAAAATACTATACATTTAAATTTAAATACGTATTTTAAATTTAAAAAAATACAAAATTATAATTATTGTGAATTATCAAAAATAAATTTAATGTTTAATAACCTAAATCGAGATTTATTAACAGAAACTACTAATTTTTCTAATAAACAAAATAAATTTAAAAATATAAAACAATTTATAAACAAATTTTATTTAAAAAAAAATCAAATTTTTAATAATTCATCTAACATCGCGATAAATTTTAATTTTAAAAAACAATTTATACGTGAAAAATTTCCCCAAACCCCCTTTTTAAATACTTATTTTAATAAAAATAACCTCTTTATACCTTCTAATTTAGAATTTATTTTATATCTATTAAACAACCCTCTTGTATTTAAATTTTTAAATAAAAATTTTAAAAATTTTAATTTAATATCTTTCTCAAATATTAATAAATTATTAAATGATTTTTTTTTTTATAAAATCAACAGTGTATTTTTTCAATCAAATTTAATCCCGTTAAATAACTTTCGCTATGATATAAAAAAAAGAATATTAAAAATTTTTAGCTATAGTCGTTTTCCAACTATTTCTTCAATTTGACACCATAATGTATTAATAAGATTTTTAGAATTTTTTACTGGAAAAAAAATATATTTTAAAATTTTTGCTTTTTTACAAACATCTTTAAATTTAGAAGAAAAGGCTCAATGTTTAATTTGATCTCAAAAAGTAAAATATTTTCGAAAAGTTTTAGGACCAAAATTATTTTTAAACGAATCACTTCAAATCATATATCTCTCATTAAAATTAAAAGATCCTTTTCTATTATCAAATTGAATGGTCGCTACTATGCAAAAAATAAGTTTTTGAAAATACAAAACTTTTTTACGTTATTTAAAATATGTTCTTAGATACTTTTTCTGAGTAATTTTTAAAGAATTAAACGTAAAAGGTGTAAAATTTCAATTAAAAGGTAAAGTTAGTGTCGCAGGTAATGCAAGAACTAGAACAGTTTTCCATTCAATCGGTTTTACTAGTCATGCCACATTTAATAATAAAATACTGTATAAATTAAATTTAATAAAAACATTTACAGGAGTTTTAGGTTTAAAAGTATGAATTGTTTTTTAATTTTTTAATCTGTGATTTTACCAGTTGAATATAGCTGACTTGAATCTTATTTAGATAATGATAGTTTATGATTAGAAGACTCTATTAATTGAGAAGAAGCTTTTGATTTAGTTTTATCTGATTTTACTATTTATAATTTTTTAACAACACCTTTTTTTTTTAATAGTCATTTTTTTATTGATTCTTTTACAAAATTATCTTTTCTTGATGTTATGTTTTTAATTGAAACAAATAAAACCACTTATTCTAGAGAACTTTATGATTTATTTATTTGAGATCTTACATCTTTAATATATAATAAATTTCTACCTTTACAATTTTTATTTTACACCGATTATCAAGATTTTATCGTTATTTTACTTTACTACTCTCCTGAATTAATGTTAGCATTAACAGATTATATTAATATTTATTGAATTAACAATACATTTAATTATAATCCAGCTTCCGTTTTCGACTTATATAATGATTCATTAAATACCGCTGTTTCAGAATTTGTAGAATACTTTATTCTTTTCTTTTCTTTTATTTGAGCCGTTGTTATTTTTGTAAATATTTTTCAATTAATTAAATGAAACAATCCTTTAGAAATTTACATAATTAGATTATATAATTATTTATTTTCATCATCCAGAGAAATGAGAATACAATTTGAAGCTTTTTTACAAGTTTTTTTCTTTTTTTTTTTTTATTGATCTATGATGGTTGCTACTTTTGATGACGATCAAGAAGAAGTTATTGAAATTTTCGATGTTGGATTTTTTTACTTTTTTTGCTTATTAATAGCATTTTTATTATATAAATATTCAATACATTACTTTGCATTTTTAGAAGCTTCAGTATCCGAAGGTCGTTCTGTATCTTTTATTTCTAAACAATTTTTTAGAGATTTTATCAACACTTTTGCTCTTTTTTTACGATTTTTTATTTTACTTTTTCGATTAAATGTTTATGATACTCTTGATGATTTTTATGATTCATACTACATTTTTGTTGGAGATTTTGATGATGATGAATACTTTAGTGAAGTATTTTTTTCTATGTATGGTTTAATGTTTTATGATTTTGATGTTAATGATGATAGAGCCTTTTCTTTAGAAGATGAAAATGAATTTTTTTTAGATTTATTTTATATTTATTTTGTTTGTTGATCTAAATTATTTTATTTTATTTTTTTTATAATCGAAGAAATTTTACGATTATCTCTTGGTTTTTATATTTGTTATTTAATTATTTTTGAAGTACATTCCGTCAATTTTTCTTACGTAGAAGATAATTATATCCAAATTAAACGTCAAGAATTTTCTGTTAATACTCATGAATTATTTACAAATTTTAAATAATAAAATTATTTATTAATGAAATTTGAACATTTTCGAAATAGTCTTTATTGAATTAATTTACTTAAAATAAAAAAACAAAAATTGAAATTAGGTTTAGTTTCATTTGAAATAATACCAATTTTTTTTAATGGTTTTAAAATTTATGAATATAGCGAAATGCGATACTCTCGTCAAGATATGACAAAAGAAGACGAATCAAAATTAAGCACTCGATTAGAAAAATTAAAATGAAAATGAACCTTTTCTCATTTAATGGCATTATTAATTATTTTATTAATTTTTTATAATTATTTTTATTTCAACGTATACCTTTATTATTTTAATTTAATTTTACCATCGGAAAATTTTTTTAATAATTCAACACATAATACATTTTTAAGTAATATTATTTTTAACACTGAAAATATTAATTTTTTTAAAAAATCACCGTCTTTTAATTTTAAATTAAATTCATTTTTACTAGAATTTATAAATTTATAATATAATTTTATTTAAAATAAAAAAAAATGATGGTCGAAAGTTTAAATTTATTTTTCTTATTCTTTTTTTTAATTACTTTTAGTATTATAATAAATACTAATACATCCTTACACCTTTTATTAACTGCTGAATTATTATGAATTACCTTATACTCTATTGTTATGTTTGTTGGATTTATTTATGACAATTTAAATATACTTTCTTTAACATTTTTTTTTTTAGTTTTTTCGGCTATAGAATTTGGTATAGGTTTAGTTTTATTATTATTACAAAATATCATAACTCGTTCTATAAATTTAAATGACTATGATACTAATTTTTTAAAATTTTCTAATAGATTTAAAAATAAACTATATTTAAATAAAATAAATTGAAAATATTAATGTGACCTAAAATGAATATAAAATTTTTCTTTTTTAAGAAAGATATATTACCTTTATTAAATTTATTTAAAATAATTTTAAATTCTAACAAAAAAACCCTAAATAATTTAAATAATTTCAAACTCAATAAAATATCTTTTTTTCATTTTTCAAATTTTTCAAATTTATTTCAATTAATATTAAATACTTTATTTTGAATTAAAGTTAGAGTCTTATATTATATTAACAATTGAGTTTACACAACTAATCACAAACGTATCGCTGTAAATTATTTTTGATTTGTAATTTTATCAGGAATAGTCGGAATGGTACTCGCTACTTTAATTCGTTTAGAATTCGCTTATCCCGGAGTTGGAGTATTTGCAGGAGATAGCTTACAATATTTAAGCATGGCAACAGCCCATGGAGTAATAATGGTTTTTTTTATGATAATGCCCCTTTTATTAGGAGCTTTTGCTAATTTTTTAATCCCAACTCAATTAGGAGTACATGATGTAGCCTTCCCTCGTCTAAATAGTGCAGCTTTTTGATTTTTACCGGGTGGTTTATTGATGCTTTGTCAACTTGTTTGTATAGATAGAAGATATCAACGAATGAATTGTTTTAATATTAGAGAAATTCAATCTATTTTAAAAAGAAAATTTTTTGTAGATTTAATAAATACTCACGATCATCATACAATTTTAAATAAAACTGCAATGGGTTTAAGATTTAAAACTAATAGTATTAATTCTTTCAACAGTAATATATTTATTTTTTACAATTATGGAATAGAATTTTCTTCAAAAACACGATCAAATAATTATTTTACTAATAATTTAAATTTTTCTTTAACTAATACAAATTTTTTTACACCAAATTCTCTCTTTTTTAATTTAATTAATTATTTTAATGAGACTAATTTTTTTTTTATTATTAATAATATTTATTTATCGTTATTTTCTTTTTATAATTCAATTTCTATGCCAATAAATTCATTTTTTTCTTCTTTTATTAATTTTATTGTACTATTTGTGTATAATTTATATAATTTTAACTCATCTTTTTTTATTTTTTTTTACGATAACATTTTACAATCTTTTAAAAATATTACAAATATTTTTAATATTTCTAAATTAGAATCCGTTTTTAATAACATTTTTATTTTTTTAAATGATTTAATTAATATTAATAATTTCATTAATTATTCTATTAATAATAATTATTTTTATAATTTTTCAATAAATACTAATAATAATTTTAACATTATTGGATTAATTTATGATTTTTTTTTTATATTTAAAATTTTTGATACTTTTAACTTAAATTTTTTAAATTTAACTTCATTATTTTTTATTAATTCTAAAATTAATATAAATAATATTTTTAATTTATCTTGATTTAATAATTCTAAAACACCAATAATTACCAATTCTATTGAAAATATAACACTTTCTAATGAAATAAATACTATTAATAATTTACAAGCATTAAAATCTGTAAAATATACTTTATCTTTCGATTATAATTCTTACTCTATTTATATTTATTTAATAATGGAAATGTTTTTAGAATTACCTAAAAATATAATTTACTTTTTTTACAATATTTTTAATTTAAATTTTATATGAAATTATATTTATTCTTTATTTTTTTATTTAACTTCTTGATACTATCCAATTTTTTTTAACGATCATCTTTCATATTTTTATTTTAAAATAGTTAATTTTAATTCTATTTTCTCTAAAGAAACAAATATTATTAACTCTACTAATTCATTTTTTAATTTTAATTTTTTTTTTAATATTATTTTAAATTATTATGTAAATCTTTTTAATATTTTTAATATTTTTTTTTATATAAATAATTTATTATTTGATCTTTTTTTTAATTTTTTCAATTTTTTTTTCAATTTTTTCAATTATATTTCTTTAATTTTATTTGGATTTAAAACTAATTTTATTTTTATTACTATTTATAACTTATTTCAATCTAACACCGTTCAAAATTTAAATTACTCATCTAATAACACTTTTTCGTATAAATCAAAATATTTTTCAAATTTAAATTCAAATTTTAATTCTAAATTTACTAATGAAGAAATATACGATTCATCGCGTTATTTACGTTTTTATAATCCTATTTTTAAATACGATTATAAATCGGGAGATTATTTACCTAAAACTCAACAAATATTATATACTCATCTTTTCACCTCAATTAGTGATATTACTAATAGTGTACGTACTTCTTCTTGATTTTATTCCGAAAATTATCTAAAAGCCTTTAATGACGATTTTTCAGAATTTTATAATAATATGAACCTATCTTCTAAATTTAATAATGTAATTTTACATCAAATTAAATCACATCGTTTTAGTAATACAAACGGTTTTTATAATTTTTTTTCAACATTATCGGAAGATTTAAATTACACTAATAAAAAATGAATCGCTTTAAATTCTTTAAATCAAAAATTTTATCGTTTATTTAATACTAGTTCAATGCAACAACGAATTTACTCTAATTGACGTCAATTAAAATTTACACGAGAAGCTTGACGTTGCAAATTATTAGCAGCTCGTCATCAAAAAACTCTTTTTAGACGATATATTCACGAAGATGGAATTTTTTGATCAATAGAAAGAAACGCTAAAGATTTATTACCTGGATGAGCTATGATCACTCCTTTTTCTTCAAGAACACGTTTCACTGCTATTGGAAAAACTGATATAGGATTAATGGGAGTATTTTTAGTTTTAAATTCATCTATTATTAGTGCTGCAAATTTCTTAGTCACTTATCGTTATTTATCTACCCTTAATAATAGAAAAATGCGCGATGCTCGAGTTTTTTTTACAGAAAGTATTATTGTTTCTAATTGAATGATGATTTTCGCTAATCCAATGTTAGCAATTGCTATTTTAATGTTACTTTCTGATCGTCATTGACAAACTTCTTTTTTTGATTATTCAGGAGGAGGTGACACTGTACTATTTCAACATATGTTTTGATTCTTTGGTCATCCTGAAGTTTATATTATTATTATTCCTACTTTTGGTTTTACTAATTCAATGATCTCGTATTATTTAAGAAAACGTGTATCAGCTAGAGCTAGTTTAATGTATTCGATGTATACTATCGCTTTTTTAGGATTTTTTGTTTGAGGACATCACATGTACATGGTCGGTTTATCTCACACAACAAGAATGTTATTTAGTACTTTAACAGTTATGATTTCAGTTCCTGCTGCTACAAAAATTATGCATTGATCTGTTACTACTGTAAATAGTTCTATGGCTTTAGAATTACCACTTCTTTTTGCATTCACATTTATTTTTTTATTCGTTTCTGGGGGTATTAGTGGAATGTGTGTAGCTCATACAGGTATGGATGTACTTTTTCACGATACGTTTTACGTTATTGGTCATTTTCATGTAATGTTAGCTGGATCAGCCATGTTTGCCTCTTTTGGAGCTTTTTATTTTTATTTTCCAGCTATTTTTGGAGTTAAATATAGTAGAATATACGCCTATTTACACTACGTTTATTATTTAATAGGTCAGTTAATGACCGTAATTCCAATGTTTTGATTAGGTTACGCTGGTATGCCTCGACGAGTTCTAGATTATCCAGCTTCTATGGGAGGTTGACATAGTGTAATTTCGGCAGGACATATGTTAAGTGTTGCTGGTTTAATTGCTTTTTTTATTATGATATTTGATAGTTTACGTCAAGGTAGAGCCGTTACACGTAATACATTTGGTATTTCTCGTTATAATACACGATTAAATTTTTATTTATATGAAATTTCAAAAATATACTATGTACAACAAAAAGGATTCTTTTTATTCAGATTTTTAAAACCTACTTCTATTAAATTGAATGAATTAAACTATACAAATTTTGAACCATACGAAACTACTTTAATAACTTATACGTTTCAAGAAAAATAATTTTAATGTGTTTAAAATATGTTAAATGAACTTTTTATTTTACAGATATTAAGTATAATAACCTTAATTTTTTTTATTAATTCTATTAATATTATAACTCTCTGATATTTAGCTGGTATATATTTAATGATTTTAGGTATAATTTTATTAACTGATGATGCTGACATTTTTGTAGGATTTCTTTGAGTAATCGATTTAGGAGTTGGTTTAATTTTTTTTATTTTTATACTCCATTTTTCAAATTTTTTACATCAAAAATCTTTTTTTGATTTATCTAGTAGATATTTTTTTCTTTATTTATTTTTATTTCTTTTTATTTTTTTATTTTTTTATTTTTTATCTAACGCTAATGATTTAAATTTGAATTATCAATTAAAAAAAACTTGATTTTTTTTTATTAGTTATTATAATTATTATTCTTTTTACAATACTTATCATATAACAGATTTAAATTTATTAAGAGAAATATATTTTTATAATAATTCATTTGGATTCTTTGTAATAAATTTTATGTTATTTTACGGTATTTTCGGTTCTATTAATTTATGTTTTTTAATTAAACGAATTTTTGTTTTTTTAAATTTAAGTCAATTAAGAAATTTAAATTTCTTAAACGAAATAAATTCAACTTTTTTTATTCGTAATCAAAATTTTTTAAGACAACAAAATACTTCTGTAGGTACTAGGGTTTGATTAAAAAAAAAAATGTTTAAAATTTAAATGATTTTTAAAAAAACTTGATTAAGTGTTGCCGATAACACCAATGTAAGATGAATTCAAATATTTCATTTGTATAAAGGATTTCATCGAAAATCATCAATGATAGGCTTTTTTGTAAAAGGATCAGCACGAGTTGTTGAACCTCCAAGATTAGAATATAAAGGTTTCAAATTTAAATTTAATAAAAAAGGAGATATTTGTAGAGGAATCATAATTAGAGCAAAATATGTTCGCAGAAAAAATGATGGATCATCTATTTCTTTTAATAATAATAATACTATTTTATTAAAAAAAAAACAAGATATTAAATCAAAATACATATATGGGCCAGCAACTTCGCTAATTAAAAGAAAAAAATTTATAACTCTTTTTTCGACAATTTTATAAATTATTTTAATATTTTTATTTATGATATCACCAGAATTTTCGAACTTTTCACTAGAAACCCTTTTCTTTGTTGAAGAATTCAATTTTAATATTGATAATTTTGTTTTATCTGATTATAATTATTTATTATTTCTATCAGATTATTCAAATTATTCAAATTTAAAATTTTTTGAAAACAATAACTTATACACTAATTCTTTAATAACTTTTATTGATCAAATTGAAGATTTAAATAAATACCCTAATTTAGAAAATATTACTTCTATCTATCATTATTCTGTTCCTAATGTAAAACTATCGTACCCTGAACCCTTTATAGCTTCCCCTTCTTTTATTCATAATGATCTCTGATTCGTACATATTCTTGTTTATCAATACTGACTTTGATTTTTTTTTATTTTTATAGTTGTATTTTTTTTTTTAACATTTTTATGCACAGTTAGATGATGTAATATGAGAGTTAGACCTAGACGCGAAACTCGTGGTGTAAGTCGATCAAAATGTGGAGATTTGATTACTGCAACGGTCCCAGTTACATGAGCTACATCTATTATTGTTAATGAATCTACTGATGCAATTGATTACTATGATGGTTTTGGTACAACTGAATTAGTTGTAGGAATTAGAGCTTATCAATGAGGTTGAGAATATTATTATCCCAAAGATATAGATTTAAATTACAATATCAAACCATCTTATTCATCATTCGTAGGTAATTCATTAAAATATACTAAAAGTTCTGAAACTACTCTTCAATCAAATAATTTATGAAAATATTATCAAAATAAAACTACTGATCAAATTATAACCCCTGCCCATTTATTAGTTATTCCTTTAGATAACAATAAATTTTTAAATTTTTTAAATTTTAATGACATCGGTTCAAATTCAATTCAAGAAGTCAATGCTTTTAAAAAAATAAAAATGTACTCTAAAACTTACACCTCTAATTTAGTTTTACCTATAAATAATTTTACTAATAAATATAAAAATTTTTCTAAATTATATATCAATGATAATATTTTTACGGATTCTTATTTATACGGAATGAAAAGACAACACAATTTTTTATCATCAAACGCATTATTAAACAACCAATCAACTTTTTTAGATATTAGAAGTGCTAATAAATTAGTTAATTTTAATTTTAAAAATGACTTAGATTTAAATACTTCTTTTGTAAATAACGATAATTTCAATTTTTTTAAAAAAATTAATAATATTAAAAATTCTTTTTCTAATTTAAATTTTTTATCAATTATTGAAAAATTTGAAACTTCTTTTGAAAAAAATAATTATAAAAATATAATTACTTACCCCAATTTAATTTCTTCATTAAATGATAATAGTGATAAAAAAAAAATTACTCAACCTATTTATAAATTATTAAATTCTAATTTAATAAATAATAATTTTAATAATATAAATAATTTAAATACATTAAATTTTTTTAATGATAATGGAATTTTATTAAATAATAATGAAACAACTTCTCTTTTTAACAATAATTCAACATCGTATAAAATTTCATCAACTTCTTCATCAAATCAATCTTTATCTCCACAAGAAAGATTTATTAGAAAAAATATAAATTTATCTCCCCTCTCTTCTCATTATAATTATTCTCTTAATTTAAATAATTTAAATGAATACACTAATCAATCTTTAAATTCTAATGGATTAAATAATTTTAAACTTTTTAATTATTCTAATGCAGAATGATTAAGTCCTATAAGTTCAAATAAATATTTTTCAGCTAAACCTTTTTATGAATATAACTACTCACCCATTTTATCCAATAATCCTTATATTTCTGGAATTGATTATGATAATTTAAGCACTAATGCTAACAATGAAACAACGCCCAATATTTTTCAAGGAAAAAAAGAACTTTTAACTGCCCCTTTAACTAATATTTATTGAAATTTTTATTGATCTAATTCTTCAATCGAATGAAAAATTTATAATGACACAATTTATCAACCCATGCATCAATCTTTTTATTTACCCATGTTCAGTTTTTATTACGATTATGATTTTAGAAATTGACAAGCATTGGAATTATTAGAAGATGCTTATTGAGAATCTATTTATTCTATTTATACACATGACGAATACCTTTCATTAGCTAAAGACTTTTATGATCATGAATATTTTGATAAATTTTCATCATTATACAATGAAATTAATAGAGATTTAAAAATTAAAGATAAAATCCTTACTGAACCTTTTTTTAAAAATACTTTAATTTCCGATGAAATTTATTCAACACCAGTTTATTTAGATGATTTTATAAATCCAACAAATTTAATTGTCACTAAAGATTTTTCGTCTTTTCCATTATTTTCTTCTTTAAATAATTTAGAAGATAGTTATGAATCTATTAAATTTTTAAATTATTTTTTTAATAATAATAATAAAATTTTTTTAAATTCTCTTAATAACGGTCTCGGAAGTTACGGGTCATCTTTTGTTTTTGATATGTTTCGTTCAAATTATGATGAATTTGGGTGAGTAAATGACGATAACTTTAATAATTTTAATATTTTATTTAATCCTATTTTAAATTCCCATGATTTACCCAATGATTCTTTAGATTTATCTAATGATGTAAATATTAATAAAACTATTCGTTTTAATAATACTATTAATTTAAGAGCTCCGGTAAAAAATTCAATTGTTAATTATAATGCTATTCAAAAAACTTTTAGAACTCGTTTTGATGAAGGACGATCTAATACAAAATTAAATGATATATCTAATTCCTATAATTCTCAACCACTCATTAGTTCTGAACGAATTTCTTATGAAAAATTATTAGGAAAAAATCGCGAAAATCATTTTAAAATCAATACTTATAAAAATAATTTCCAAACTTACTTTAATAATTTATATGACTCTTCTTCCTCTTTAAATTTTTATTTTTACGATTTTCCGTTTTTATTAGCTATGAAAAGTGATGCTTCTCGTTATTTATGATTTGATTGATTTTCTAAATGAGGTTTTTGTGATATTCAACCTTCATCAACTTCTCGTTATGCTATTTATGGAATGCCTTATTTTTCTAAACCTTTTGATTTCATCACTGTTGGTAATGAAACTTTTAATGAAAATGAAACTTACTTTTTAAGATTATCTCGATCAAGACGTAATTATTTACCCAATTGAGTCTATACTCCTTATTTTTATGCTCGAAATACTTCTTGATATAAAAATAATTTAATTTTTGATATTTTAAATTCTAATCAAAATTCTTTAATAAAAACACAAAATTTATTAAATTCTATGAACTGATATTGAAATAATTTATATTTTTTAAATTATCATAATTTTTTATTCAATCCTTCTCATTCAGGAATAACTAGTTATACTAAATTAAATTGAAAACCAAAATCTTCTATTCAATCTTATTATTATAATGTAAGTACTTTAATTGATATTTTAACTAAACGAGAATACTTATATAGAGAATATTTATCCAATAATAATAAAATAGTTAATTTACCTTTCTACTTAACTAATAATCCTTCTAATCCATTAATTAATGAAATCAAATCAAGTTTTTTATTTTTAGATCCTATTAATTTAAATAATGAATATTCAAGAGATATTTATTTTAATTCATTAAATTTTTTTAATTTTAACGTAATTAAATCTCTTTTAACCTCTTATTCAGATTTTTTAAATTTATCTTTAATTAACGACTATTTATTATATTATTTTTTTAATGATAAAATAACAAATAATTTACAATATAATTCAGAACTTTATAAAAATCAATTCAGACCAATGAAAAAAGGTATTACTAATATGATTAGATTACAAGCTACAGGAGCTATAGCTATGCCTATAGAAATTAGATTACAATTATTAGCTTCATCAAAAGATGTAATTCATTCTTGAGCTATTCCATCTGCTGGAATTAAAATAGATTGCGTACCGGGATACTCATCTCATAGAGTTATGATTTTTTTAGTTTCGGGAATTTTTTGAGGTCAATGCATGGAAATTTGCGGAAGATATCATCATTGAATGCCGATAGTAGTTTATTTTATGAAAAGAGATTTATTTTTTTTATGATGCACTCATTTTGTTTTTTTAACCGGATCTAACAATATATGAAATATTAACGATAGACAATACGTTGATTATGTTAAAACTGTATCTTTCGATAAATATTCTTGAATTTCAGAATTAAACAACTAATGTTACTCAATTACTTAAATTTTTAATGTGACCTAAAATGAATTTAAATTCAACAAATATAACTTTTTTTAGATTAAATCAACCCTCTTTAAATTTAATAAATCTTTTAACAATAAAATTCAATTCTTATTCATTTTTAAATCTCTTTTTTTTTATAATAATTATTAATTATAAATCTACAAAAAAAATTAATATTGATAATATTTATTTACTTCTTTGAAATAAAAAAATTAATTTATTTTCTTTAAAAACTTTAAAAAATAAATTTTATAATTTTTTAAAAATTATTTATTTTTTCAATTTTTATAATAATAAAAATTATATTTTAACATATTCAACAACTTTTAATTTTTTAAAAAAAAATAATAAAGCTTTAATTATTAAAAATTTTTTAAAAATTTTTAATGTTATTTATTGTTTAAAATATTTAAATTTTTTAATTTTATTAAATTTAAATATTATTAAATATTTTTATTGTATAAATAAAAAAACATTTCAAAATTTATTTTTTTATTTTAAAATGAAAAATGTATTTTATATAAAAAAATTAACAATTAGTAATAAAAATATTTTAAATGTAAATAATTACGTAATTTAATATTTACCTAAATGAGATTTCCAAATCACATTCTTATTGATATAACAAAACAAAATGTTTCTAAATCTGAACAGTATTGAATTTTTAAATATTTTTTTTTATTTACCAAATCTAACAATTTTATTTGAAATCTTTCATTACATAAATTACTTTTTTTAAATGCTGAAAAATTTTTAAATAAATTTCATCAAAATCAAATAAAATTTACTATAAAATATAATAATTTCAAAAAAATAACTTTATTAAATAATACAGAAAAAAATACTTATTTAAAACTAAATTCGCCTAAAATAAAAGTTAAAAATAAATTACCTAATCAAAATATTTTTCATTTAAATTCTAATACAAATATTTATGATATTCTAAAAATAACAAAAATATATAATTCTTTAAAAAATAATGAATCCAGTGTTTTAAAATCAAATTTACTTTGAACTCTTTTTAATATTAATTTTTTACGAAAAGAAAAAATGTATACAAAATTAAAATATTCGCGAGTACCTCAATACGATATTGTTTCTGGTGGTGCAGCAGCATTATTGGCTGGGTTTTTAGGATTTTTAATTACAGAAAAATTTGGATTCGAATTAGTCGATTCTGGAGATTTTTATTTTTTATTTATGTATTTAGTTTTTCTTTTTTTCTCATTACGTTTATTTTTAAAAATAATGAGTGTTAAAGACTTCAATTGAAATTTTTTAAGTTTAAAATGAATTTTAAATTTTTATAAAATTTTAATTTTATTTTTAATTAATAATATTAAATTTTTTTTCAAATTAAAATAAAATTTTTACTTAAAATTAAAATTATAATATTTAGTGTTTTTAAGTAAATCGTAAAATGAAATTATACGATTGAAGATAAAAGAATCGACTTTTAAGGTTAAATCGTTTAATATTGATAGAGAAGAGTAGTGTGAACGAAAGGTTAAAAGCTATTATAAAAGAAAAGTGAAAAGACCCTGAAACTTAATGTTAAATCTGTTAACGCATAAGCTATAACGTACCTTTTGCATAATGGGCTAGCGAGTTAATAAAAATAGCAAGCTTAATTAAATAAATAGGCGCAGTGAAAACATTTAAAGTTATTTTTATTAGACCCGAAGCTGATCGATCTAATTATGAACAAGTCGAAAGGAAACTTAGGACTGAACCCGTGAATGTTGCAAAATTCTGGGATGATTTGTAATTAGGGGTGAAAGGCTAATCAAGATCAGTGATAGCTGGTTCTCTGCGAAAATTATTTAAGTAATAGTGATGAGAATAAAAATTTAAGGTAAAGTAATCTTAGAATAAAACATTTTTAAAAGAAGTAACTTTTTTAGAAGCTATAAATGTAAATTTTTAAATTCATCAACACAGACGTAATCGCGCAAAGGTGATATGTCGAGAGGGAAACAGCCCAGATTGAAAATTAAGGTATTTAATAATAGTTAAGTAAAAAGAAAAAAAATTAATATACTATTTAGAAGATAGGCTTGGAAGCAGCCACTCATTAAAGAAAGCGTAAAAGCTCACTATTTAAGTAAAGTATTATGATTAAAAATACAAATTAATTTTTTTTCGATAATGTAGAGATATTAAAACTATTAACCGAAATTTCAAAAGTATAACTTGGTAGCAGAGTGATTTGTATTTCAATGAAGAAAAATTGTAAAATTTTTTTGAGAAATCAATTTTAATTATGCTAGCATTAGTAACGAAAAATAATATTAAATTTATTATTACCGAAAATTCTAAAGTTTCACCACAAGGGAAATCCTTGGTGTAAAAACGTCCTCTTAAAAAAAGATGAAAATCGTATGTTTGAAGAGATTACTAATATTACTTTTAAATTTATATATTTTTAATAAAAGTTATTTTTTAAATATAAAAATTTAGAACTAGAAATAAATTAGTTTTTAAACGTATAAAATCCGACACAGGTGAATGAGTAGAAAATACTAAGGTAACGAAAGAATGTGATTGAAGGAACTCGGCAAAATAACCCCGTAACTTTGGGAGAAGGGGGACTATAATTAGTAACATAAAAGAGGAGGTAGCGACTGTTTACTAAAAACACAGGACTCTGCTAAATTTTATAATGATGTATAGAGTCTGACGCCTGCCCAGTGCTGCAAGATAAAAAACTATAAGTATAGCTTATTAGTTTAAGTCCCAGTAAACGGCGGCTGTAACCCTGACGGTCCGAAGGTAGCGAAATTCCTTGGCGGGTAAGTTCCGTCCTGCATGAATGGCGTAACGACTGCCTCACTGTCTCCAGTCATAATTCGGTGAAATTGAATTTTAGGTGAAAATGCCTAAAAAGAACAGCGGGACGGAAAGACCCTATGCACCTTTACTAGAACCTTGTATTATTTTAAACTTTTAATATTATATGGGAGAATTTTCTTTTACCATATATATTAAAATTTATTTTTTAAAAAAATTTAAACATTTTTTTTTATATTGCAAGGATGCTAGTTTCACTGGGGCGGTGGCCTCCTAAAAAGTAACGGGGGTGTGCAAAGGTTTAATTAAACATAATTTATTATGTGATCATTGTAATGAATCAAATTAAACTTGATTTTAAAACTTACAAGTTTTAAAAGGATAAAAATTTGTCTGTCATAGTGACCCGATATATTTTATCGATAAAGATATCGATTAACGGATAAAAGGTACGCTAGGGATAACAGGCTAATGACTCCCAAGAGTTCCCATCGACGGAGTTGATTGGCACCTCGATGTCGGCTCATCATATCCTGGTTGAGAATAATCTTCCAAGGGTCGGTCTGTTCTACCGTTAAAATGGTACGTGAGCTGGGTTTAGAACGTCGTGAGACAGTTCGGTCCCTATCTGCTGTTAAATACGAAAAAACTAAGAATCTTGCTCTAGTACGAGAGGACCGAGATAGATTAATCAATGATTCGACGATTGTTTAAATTAAGCAGGTCGTTAAGTTAAATTAAGATCGAATAATTACTGAATATTATTTAAGTAAGAAGTTTATCTTTTGTTTTTTCTTAAAAATAAATTTAAGATTAAAAATTTAAATATAATTTTAATGGACAAAACTTATATTTTGAAGTTAAAATTAATATATTATTAAACTCTTATATTTATTGTAAAATTTTTTTTGATAAGAAGGTGTAGTTCAATTGGTGGAACATCGGACTTTTAATCCGTCGGCTGCGGGTTCGAGTCCCGTCATCTTCAATTCCTACCAAACCAATCCTGGCGGAAAAAGCGATTCATAATCGACTTTTAGAAAGTTCAATTCTTTCTGGTTTGCTTTATATTTAATTATTATTAGAAGAAATTAGTTTAAATAAAAACGCTTTTTAAGTATTATTAGTAAAATCTAATATTTCTTCGTGTGAATGAATTCGTAACTTATTGAATTTATCGTTTTACTAATATTATATTAGCACCTTTTTATTTTCATTTTGGTCAACATTGACTATTTCTTGAAATCATGTTAATTTTAAATAATGTAGTTGATACAGTTGGATTATTTTTTATTATGTTTATTTTTATTGGTTCTATTTTAATTTTTCGTAATGCAACTTTTCAATCTTTTACAAAAAATTTTTTTAAAAATTATTTTTCTTTTTTTAATATTTTACCTTTATTAAATTATTTTTCATCTTTTTTTAAAAATTTTTTTAAAATTTCTTATTCTTTAATTAAAAATTTCTTCTTCTTTTTTCGTAAAAAATAAATAAAATTATAATTATTAATAATTATAATTTTATTTTTTATTTATATATTTTTGAAAGTATCTTAAGATTATTATTTCAAAACTTTCATTATTATTGTTTTATAATTTAATAATATAAATACAAATTAAATTTTAGTTAGTAGTATTGGAACGGAGCTGTTTTTTAGTTAGTAGTATTGGAACGGAGCTGTTTTTTAGTTAGTAGTA